AATAAGGTGCCTGATTAAAGGGCTATCTTGATAGGATAGATCATGCAATGAAAATTGCCCTTATTATATATTTTAGAATTAAACTAAAACTTAAGAAATCAAAATTCTTCGTGCATCATACACTAATATATAAATTAGAAAGATAAGCTAATTTAAGCTATTAGGTTCATACCCTGCTTATAGAAGTAAAATCTTCTTCTTTCTAAATGAATATAACTAAATTATTCTTTTTATTTATTATAATATTAAGCACAATAATTACAATTAGTTCTATAAATTGATTAGGAATATGGGTTGGTTTAGAAATTAATTTAATAACTTATATCCCTTTTATTTCAAAAAGAAAAAATAAAGCTTCTTCAAAAGCTATGATAATTTACTTTTTAACACAAAGAATTGGCAGAATCTTAATATTATTTTCAATTTTAATGAATTTTATATTATATATATCTCCATTATATATTGAAAACTTAATTACAATAATGGTAATAGTAAGAGTCCTAATTAAATTAGGGGCTGCTCCCTTCCATTTATGATTACCAGAAATAATATCAAATTTAAATTGAACAGAATGTATAATTTTAATAACATGACAAAAATTAGCTCCATTAACAATTTTAAATAATTTAATTTCTAATAACTTATTTACTTACTTAGTAATTATTTTATCAGCTACATTTGGGGCAGTAGGGGGATTAAATCAAGCCTCTTTACGTAAAATCCTTGGATATTCATCTATTAATCATGTAAGATGAATAATAATATTTATATCAATAAGACTAATATGATATAAATATTTATTAATTTATTGAATTTTAGTTGTTATAATCTGTTTATTTTTTAATAGAAAAAATTCATTTTTTATTAACCAAATTAATAGAATATCTTATTCATTAATAGAAAAATATATATATTTAATATTAATGCTAAGCCTAGGGGGGTTACCCCCATTCTTAGGATTTTTACCAAAATGAATAGTTATTCAAAGAATAATTCAGTCAAATCTATACTTATTAATACTTTTATTGTTATTAATGTCATTAATTACATTATTCTATTATATACGATTAATAAGCCCATTAATTTTAAATTATAGAATAATTAATAAGTGAAATAACTATGATTCACCTAATAAATGATTTTTATATATAATCTTTTTTATTAATATATCATTGCCATTATTTTCAGTATTAAGAATTTTTTAAAGCTTTAAGTTAATTAAACTATTAACCTTCAAAGTTAAAAATATATTTTATATAAGCTTTAGTAATTTTACAACTTTAGACTTGCAATCTAATATCATCATTTGACTACAAAGCCTGATAAGAGGTTATTTACCATATATAAATTTACAATTTATAGCCTAAAATTCAGCCATCTTATCTATTGAACAAATGATTATTTTCAACTAACCACAAAGATATTGGAACTTTATATTTCTTATTTGGAATATGATCAGGAATAGTAGGATCATCATTAAGATGAATTATTCGAATTGAATTAGGTCAACCAGGTTCTTTTATTGGTGATGACCAAATTTATAATGTAATTGTTACTGCACATGCATTTATTATAATTTTCTTTATAGTTATACCAATCATAATTGGAGGATTTGGAAACTGGCTTGTACCTTTAATAATTGGTGCCCCTGATATAGCTTTCCCTCGAATAAATAATATAAGATTTTGACTTTTACCCCCATCATTAACATTATTATTAACTAGTAGTATAGTAGAAATAGGAGCAGGAACTGGTTGAACTGTTTACCCGCCCTTATCAAGAAATTTATCACACAGAGGAGCATCAGTTGACTTAACAATCTTTTCATTACATATAGCAGGTGTATCCTCAATTTTAGGAGCAGTAAATTTTATTTCAACTATTATTAATATACGACCAGCAGGCATAATTCCTGAACGAACACCTTTATTTGTCTGATCAGTAGGAATTACAGCATTATTATTACTTTTATCTTTACCTGTATTAGCGGGAGCAATTACAATATTATTAACTGATCGTAACTTTAATACTTCTTTCTTTGACCCTACAGGAGGGGGTGACCCTATTCTTTATCAACATTTATTCTGATTTTTTGGACACCCGGAAGTTTATATTTTAATTTTACCAGGATTTGGCCTAATCTCTCATATTATTAGACAAGAAAGTGGGAAAATTGAGGCATTTGGAGCCCTTGGGATAATTTATGCTATATTAGCCATTGGTTTATTAGGTTTTATTGTGTGGGCACATCATATATTTACTGTGGGTATAGATGTTGATACACGAGCTTACTTCACTTCAGCAACAATAATTATTGCCGTACCAACAGGAATTAAAATTTTCAGTTGATTAGCTACTTTATATGGCACTAAATTAAACTATTCTCCAGCTACTTTATGAGCTTTAGGGTTCGTGTTTTTATTCACAATTGGAGGGTTGACAGGTGTTATCTTAGCTAATTCATCAATTGATATCGTTTTACATGATACATATTATGTTGTAGCTCATTTTCACTATGTTTTATCTATAGGTGCAGTATTTGCAATTATAAGAAGTTTTATCCAATGATTTCCTTTATTTACAGGATTAACAATAAAAACTAAATGACTTAAAATTCAATTTGTAACAATATTTATGGGGGTGAATATAACATTTTTTCCTCAACATTTTTTAGGTTTAAGTGGAATACCTCGACGATATTCAGATTATCCTGACTGCTATACAAGATGAAATATCATTTCATCTATTGGGTCAACAATATCAATAATTAGAATTATTATATTCATTATAATTATTTGAGAAAGAATCATTTCTAAACGGACTATCATCTTTAGTCATAATATAACTTCAAGTATTGAATGACTACAACAAACACCACCAGCTGAACATTCGTATACTGAATTACCTATATTAACTTATTTCTAATATGGCAGAATAGTGCAATGAATTTAAGATTCATATATAAAGATTTAATCTTTTATTAGAAATTGCAACATGAGGTAATATTAATTTACAAGATGCTATATCTCCCTTAATAGAACAATTAATTTTTTTTCATGATCACACCCTAATAATTTTATTAATAATTACTATTTTAGTAGCTTATGTAATAATTACTATTATAAATAATTCTTTGATTAACCGATTTTTATTAGAAGGGCAAACTATTGAATTTATCTGAACTTTAATACCTGCCGTAACATTAATTTTTATTGCATTACCTTCTTTACATCTTCTTTATTTAATTGATGAAGTAAATAATCCAGCATTAACACTAAAAACTATCGGCCACCAATGATATTGAAGATATGAATATTCAGATTTTAATAATGTAGAATTTGACTCATATATAAAACCAACAAATGAATTAAAAAACAATGAATTTCGATTATTAGATGTAGATAACCGAATTATCTTACCTATAAATACACAAGTTCGAATTTTAGTTACAGCTGCTGATGTTTTACATTCATGAGCTATACCAGCCCTGGGTATTAAAATTGATGCAACACCAGGTCGACTAAATCAAGGATGTTTTAAAATTAGACGGCCAGGATTATTATATGGGCAATGTTCTGAAATTTGTGGAGCAAACCATAGATTTATGCCTATTGTAATTGAGAGAGTTCCCACTATAAACTTTATTAACTGATTAAATAATTCATTAAGTGACTGAAATATAAGTATTGGTCTCTTAAACCAAATAATAGTATAGTAATGTATACTCTTAATGATGAAAGATTAGTTTAAAATAAAACATTAACTTGTCAAGTTAAAAAAATTAATTTATTAATATCTTTTAATACCGCAAATAGCTCCTTTATGATGAGAAATTTTATTTATAGTATTTATTATACTTTTTATTCTAATAAGAATTGTTATTTACTATAACACGATAATGTTACCCAAAAACCAAAAATACAGAAATAATAAAATTTATAATCAAATAAACTGAAAATGATAACTAATCTATTTTCTACATTTGATCCAACAACATCTATAAAATTATCATTAAATTGAATTAGAACAATATCATGTTTCTTGTTTATTCCTATTACATTCTGAATATTGCCTAATCGAATTAATGTAATATTTAATAACTTAACAAAAAAATTAAATGAAGAATTTAAAATATTAATAGGACTTAATTATAAAGGAATAACATTAATAATAATTTCACTATTTATATTTATTTTAATTAATAATATTATAGGATTATTACCTTATATTTTTACTAGATCTAGACACTTAACATTTACATTAACCATAGCATTGCCTATATGATTATCACTAATAATTTATGGTTGAGTTAATCATACTAATAATATATTTGCTCACATAATTCCAGCTGGAACTCCTGCAATTCTCATACCTTTTATAGTATTAATTGAAACAATTAGAAATTTAATCCGACCTGGGTCTCTGGCTGTACGACTAACAGCAAATATAATTGCCGGACATCTATTAATAAGATTATTAGGGAATAATTCTACTAAATTAAGAATTATGATACCATTAATTATAATGATACAAATTATATTAATACTTTTTGAAACAGCTGTGTCATTAATTCAAGCCTATGTTTTTTCAGTATTAAGTACATTATACTCTAGAGAAGTTATATAATGAAAATACACAGCAATCACCCATTCCATTTAGTAGATTACAGACCATGACCATTAACAGGCTCAATTGGAGCAATAACATTAACATCAGGAATAGTCTTATGATTACATAAAAATGAAATATATTTATTTTATTTAGGTGTAATTATTACATTATTAACAATATATCAATGATGGCGAGATATTGTACGAGAAGGAACTTTTCAAGGAAAGCACACTATTAAAGTTACAGAAGGATTAAAATTAGGAATAATTTTATTTATTATTTCAGAAATCTTCTTTTTCATCTCATTCTTTTGAGGATTTTTCCATAGAAGATTAGCACCAACAATTGAACTTGGTATAATTTGGCCACCTAAAGGAATTAAAACATTTAACCCTATAGAAATTCCACTACTAAATACAATAATTTTATTATGTTCAGGTATTAGTGTTACATGAGCCCACCACAGATTAATAAATAATAAATATTCCCAAACAACTAAGGCTTTGTTAGTAACAGTAATCTTAGGAATTTATTTTACTATTTTACAAGCTTATGAATATATAGAAGCAAGATTTTGTATTAGAGATTCTATTTATGGGTCCAGATTCTTTATAGCAACTGGTTTCCATGGAATTCATGTAATTATTGGAACTACTTTTTTATTAATTTGTCTAATTCGACATGTTATATTTCATTTTTCAAAGAATCATCACTTTGGATTTGAAGCAGCAGCATGATATTGACATTTTGTTGATGTAGTGTGATTATTCCTTTACATTTCAATTTACTGATGAGGCAGATACTTTTTTAGTATAAATAATATATTTGACTTCCAATCAAAAGACCTTGTTTCAAGAAAAAGTAATATTTAAAGTTTTAACTTCAGTATCTGCAGCAATATTAGTTTCAATTTTATTAATAACTTTATGTAGAATTATTTCAAAAACAACAATTATAGATCGAGAAAAAATATCCCCATTTGAATGCGGGTTTGACCCAAAATCAAAAGCACGATTACCTTTTTCGCTTCAATTCTTCTTAATCGCAGTTTTATTTCTTATTTTTGATATTGAAATTGCAATTATTTTACCTTTAGTAATTACCTTAAAAACAAATTTATTTTCATGAGCATTAACCATAGCTATCTTCATCATAATTTTAATTGTTGGATTATATTATGAGTGAATTAATAATATATTAGAATGAGCTAAATGGGGATGTAGTTAATAATAACATTTAATTTGCAATTAAAAAGAACTAATTTTTAGTCTTCCTCATAAGCAATGAAGTAAAATTACATTTAGTTTCGACCTAAAATAAGAGAATATTTCTCCTTGCTTAATTATTAGTTGAAGCCAAAATAGAGGCTTTCCATTGTTAATGGAATCAATGATATTTTATATCCAATTAAAAGAGAATGAAGTTTCTGAAAGAAGCTGCTAACTATCTTTCAATGCGGTTAAATTCCGTATTTCTCTTGTTTATATAGTTTAACTTAAAACAATTCATTTTCAATGAATAGAAGAGTTTTTACTCTATAAATACTTAAGAAGGTATACCTTATCATAATAGCTTCAATATTAAGCTTTAAATTTAAGCTACTTAAGTAAATAATAATAAAAATAAAGAAAAGAACAATAAAACTACAAAAAAATAACTTTAAATTATTATTTTGATAAAATAAATTTAATTTTCTCAGATGAATAAAATAAATAGTTAAAAGATTAGATATTAAATATTCACCCCAACTTATATCTATAAAATTAAAATATTCCTCTCTTAAAATTATACTTTTAGTATAAATTATATAAGTTCTAAAATTAGGTATAAATCATATGTTACCCAAAAATATAGTAAATAAATTATATTTAAATCCCAAAATATTATCTGTAAAATATATAAAAGATAGTTCATAACCTAATCAACCACCTACCATAATAAAAAACAATGGTAATAATTTAACTTCTAAAGGGTATATTAAAATTTGTGGGAAAGAAAAAACTAACCATGTTAATAGTCTCCCCCCAAAAATACCTATAAAAGTTAATAAAATTATTGAGTATATTATAATTTTACTTTCATAATATATTGAATTAGGCATTAACCCATTATAATCAATTATGCAATAATAAAATAAACGTATTCTATAAGAAACTGTTAAACCTACAGAAATAAAAAATATTAAATAAATAAAAATATTATAGTAACTTAAAGTTATGAATTCCAAAATTATGTCCTTTCTATAAAACCCTGATAAGAAAGGTAAACCACATAATGATATATTAGCAATAGAAAAACTAGCACTTGTATAAGGTAATTGATTAACTAAATTTCCTATATGGCGAATATCTTGAGAATCACTTATACAATGAATAAACAAACCAGCACATAAAAATAATAAAGCCTTAAAAAAGGCATGAGTCAGTAAATGTATAAAAGCTAATTTAGGAAATCCTATAAATAATGCTCTTATTATCAAACCTAGTTGTCTTAATGTAGATAAAGCAATAATTTTCTTTAAATCATACTCAAAATTAGCACCAAGACCGGACATAAATATAGTTAATACTCTAATTAATAAAAAAAATGATATATCAAAATTATATAACAAATTTCTGAAACGAATTAATAAATAAACACCTGCAGTCACCAAAGTTCTAGAATGAACTAAAGCAGAAACAGGTGTAGGAGCAGCCATAGCCGCTGGTAATCAAGAAGAAAAAGGAATTTGAGCACTTTTAGTAAAAGCAGCTAAAATAATTAAAAAACATAAATATACTCTATAACCATAATAATAAAAATTTTGATAAAAAAAGCACCAACTCCCATTATTTAATATTAAAGCAATACTTAATAAAATAGCAACATCCCCGATACGATTAGTTAAAATAGTTAATATACCCGCATTATAAGATTTATAATTCTGAAAATAAATAACCAAACAATAAGATACTAAACCTAAACCATCCCAACCTAATAAAATTCTAATTAAATTAGGTCTTACAATTATAAATATTATAGATAAAATAAAAAACAAAACTAAAATTAAAAAACGCAGTTTATTAATATCACTTTCCATATAATCATATCTATAATAAATTACTATAGAAGAAATAAATATTACTCTACCTATAAATAATAATGATATTCAATCAAATAAAAAAGTTATGGTAACAGAGCATCTATGTAAGGTAATCAACTCCCAATCTATAAAAATGAAGTACTCATAAGAAATCATATATATACCTATTAAAAAAAATAAAATACCTAAAATAAAAATTAAATAAAATCAAAAGATATATTTATTTATTAAATTTATGACTTAAAGTAAAATTATACACCTGTAATATCACAAATTACAATTCTAAATAAACTATTTAAGTTAAAGTCACATAGTAAAAACATCTATCTTTAAAAATATAAAATTTAAAGGTAATCAATGAAAAAATAATATTAAATACTCACATGTATAACCTCTAGACTGAAAAAATATACCACCATAAATTTCCCCATGTTGAGTAATTGAATATAAATAAATTCTATAACAACATCTTAAAAAAGAAGAAAAAGCTAAAAAAATTAAAGTTAAGTTATTTCACCCCAAAATGCCATTAATTAATAAAATCTCACCTATCAAATTCAATGAAGGAGGTCTAGCCATATTATTAATTCTAAATAAAAATCAAAATAATGACATTGTAGGTATAAAGGTAATAAACCCTTTATTAATTAATAATCTACGACTTGAAGTTCGTTCATAAACAATATTTGCTAAAGCAAATATTCCTGAAGAACATAAACCATGGCCAATTATTAATAATAAAGAACCTAATAAACCATAATAATTACAAGTTATAATTCCACAAATAACTAAACCTATATGAGCAACTGAAGAATACGCAATTATAGATTTTATATCCGACTGTATAAGACACAAAGAACCTACTATAAAAATTCCAAATAGTCTTAAAATAATTCAGATATAATTCAAACTTATATTATCAATAAAATTAAATATACGAAATAAGCCATAACCCCCTAACTTTAAAAGAACTCCCGCCAAAATTATTGACCCAGAAACAGGAGCTTCAACATGAGCTTTTGGTAATCAAAAATGAACAAATACTATAGGTATTTTAACTAAAAATGCTAAAATTAATATTAAATAAACTAATTTATTACAATTAAAAGAAATTAAAAAATAAAATAAAGTATTACATTTAAAATAAATGTAAAAAATTCCCATTAATAAAGGAAAAGAAGCAAATAAAGTATAAAATAATAAATATAAACCAGCTGCAAAACGCTCTGGTTGGTACCCTCAACCAAAAATTAATAATAATGTAAATACTATTCTAGACTCAAAAAATAAATAAAATATAAATAAATTATTAATCGCAAAAGTTAAAAGTAAAATTAATAATAACAATAATAATAAAAATAAAAATTCTACATTATAAGTAGAATTAAACTTAATATCACCTCTAGCCATAATTATTAAAAATAAAATTCAAAAAGTTAGTAAAATTATACAATAAGAAACAACATCAAAACCAAACCCATAACTTAAATAACTAATGTAATTATTAATTTGAAATAATAATAAATAAAAAGATAAAGTACATAATAATATACACAATAATCATCAATTTGTACATAAAGGGATCAAAAGTATAACCAAAAATAAAAACTTTATCATCTTAAAATTGAAAAACTAGAAAGTAAATCATTACCATGTCTACGAACTATATTAACTAAAACACCTAAGCCCAAAGCACCTTCACAAACAGTAAAAGTTAAAAAAACTAAAATAAAATATATTTCATAACCAAAATATATTATAAAAGTAAATAATAATAAAAATAAAACTAATACCATATATTCTAATCTAAAAAGAGTTAAAAGAATATGTTTTCGAGTAGAAGAAAATACCATAACACCTCTAAAAAATATAAATATAATAGAAATAATTAACATAATAAGTTTTAATAGTTTAAATAAAATAATGATCTTGTAAATCATAGATAGGAAACCCTTTAAAACTTCAGTAAAGAATATAAATTCATCATTAATCTCCAAAATTAATATTTTAATTAAACTATTTACTGATATAATTATATTATTAATAATTTTATTAACAATAGCCTTAATTTTTATATGATTAAATCACCCTATTAGTATAGGAATTACAATTATTATACAAACATTAATTATCTCATTAATTTCAGGATTAATATTAAGATCATTCTGATTTTCTTATATTCTTATAATTACTATATTAAGAGGAATACTTGTACTCTTTATTTATATAGCAAGAATTGCATCAAACGAAAAGTTTTTCCCCTCAATAAAATTAATATTTATATCACTAATCATAATTAGATTAGGAACATTCCTACATTATAATAACAAATTTGATGATAATGAAATATTAATAATTAAAACAAATTTATCAACAGAGGCAATTTCATTAATAATAATATTTAATATAAAACACAAATATATTACTTTATTATTAGTAATATTTCTATTTATTACCATAATTACAATTTCCTTAATTGTTAATATTTCAGAAGGGCCTTTACGTGTAAACAAATAATGAATAAACCAATACGAAAAACACATCCCTTATTTAAAATTATTAATGGCTCATTAATTGACTTACCCTCACCATCAAATATTTCATTATGATGAAACTTTGGCTCACTATTAGGATTATGTTTACTAATTCAAATTATTACAGGAATTTTTTTAGCAATACATTATACAGCTAATGTAGAATTAGCATTCAATAGCGTAGTACATATTTGTCGAGATGTAAATAATGGGTGATTAATCCGAAATATGCATGCCAATGGAGCATCACTTTTTTTTATATGTCTATATTTACATGTAGGGCGAGGTCTATATTATGGATCTTACAAGCTAATAATAACATGAAATGTAGGAGTATTATTAATATTATTAATTATAGCAACAGCATTTTTAGGTTATGTATTACCATGAGGTCAAATATCATTATGAGGAGCAACTGTAATTACAAATCTTTTATCGGCAATCCCATACCTTGGAAATGATATTGTAAAATGATTATGGGGAGGATTTAGAGTAGATAACGCCACATTAACACGATTCTTTACAATACATTTCCTTTTACCATTCGTAATTGCAGCAATAGTAATAATCCATTTATTATTTTTACATCAAACAGGAAGAAATAACCCTATAGGATTAAATTCAAACTATGATAAAATTCCCTTTCACCCATACTTTTCAATTAAAGACATTATAGGAATAATATTTACATTAACACTATTCTCATTACTAATTCTTTTAGAGCCACGAATATTAAGAGACCCTGAAAATTTCATTCCCGCTAATCCACTTGTTACACCAGTTCATATTCAACCAGAATGATATTTCTTATTTGCATACGCTATTTTACGATCCATTCCTAATAAATTAGGGGGAGTAATCGCAATAATTTCGTCAATTGCAATTATTGTAATTTTACCATTAACAAACAAAATAAAATTCCAAACATTAATATTTTATCCATTAAATAAACTATTGTTCTGAATATTTATTACAACAATAATATTATTAACATGAATTGGAGCGCGACCAGCAGAAGAACCCTTCATTACAACTGGGCAAGTATTAACCATAAATTATTTTATATATTTCATTGTAAATCCACTAATACTGCAATTATGAGACAAAATAAATAATTAGTTAATAAACTTTAGATAAGTTTATACTTTGAAAGTATATAAAAATGGTTAAATTCCATTATTAACTTTCCACTTAAAACAATGAATTATAATACTAACAATATAAAACATAAAAATAAAGAAAAGAATAAAAAATAATTTAAAGATATAGGTAAAAATACTTTTCAAGTCAAATACATTAATTTATCATAACGAAAACGAGGCAAAGTCCCTCGAACTCAAATAAATCAAAAAATAATAAAAACGATCTTTAAATAAAAAGTTAAAGAACTTAGATCACAACCTAAAAATATAACTACAGATAATATTCTCATAAAAATAATATTTATATATTCAGAAATAAAAATAAAAGCAAATCCACCTCTTCTATATTCAACATTAAAACCTCTAACCAATTCACTTTCACCCTCAGCAAAATCAAAAGGAGCTCGATTAGTCTCTGCTAAACATGATGATAACCAACAGAAAAATAAAGGAAATGAAAAAAAAATAAATCAAACTCTAGATTGATAAATTATAAAATCAATAAAATTATATCTATGAATAAAAATAATAAAGCATAATATAAGTATTGATATTCTTACTTCATAAGAAATAGTTTGAGCTATTGCCCGTAAACCTCCTAACAATGCATATTTTGAATTAGAAGATCACCCAGAAAGTATAATTCCATAAACACCCATACCTGTGCAACATAAAAAAAATAAAAATCCTAAATTAAAACTATAAACATTAACAACTTGAGGAAAAACAACTCATAAGGCAAAAGACAAAGTCAATATAAAAATAGGAGATAAGTAATAAATAATAAAATTAGACATGAAAGGATAAGTTTGCTCCTTAAAAAATAATTTAAGGCCATCAGAAAAAGGTTGTAATAAACCAATAAAACCTACCTTATTAGGGCCTTTACGAAGTTGAATATAACCTAAAACCTTCCGCTCTAATAATGTTACAAAAGCAACAGATACTAAAACACAAATAATTATAATAATATATATTAATATAAAAATTACTATTTGTAATAACAATTACATAAATAAATTCTAAATTTATTGCACTTAATTCTGCCAAAATAGTTAATAAACCTCAAAAATTAATAAATATTATCAACATTTGGTCCTTTCGTACTAAAATGTTATAAAACATTTGAAGATAGAAACCAACCTGGCTCACGCCGGTCTGAACTCAGATCATGTAAAGATTTAAAAGTCGAACAGACTTAGTAATTAAGCTTTTACACCCAACACCCACTTTAATCCAACATCGAGGTTGCAAACTCCATTTATCGATATGAACTCTCCAAAAGAATTACACTGTTATCCCTAAGGTAATTTAATCTTTTAATCCATAATAAAGGATCAATTATACACGAATTAATGAATATAAATTAATGAAAGTTGTTTAATTTTCACTGTCACCCCAACAAAAATATTTAATTACATTAAAATAATCTAAGACATATTAAATTAATGATAAATTAACATTAAAATTCTATAGGGTCTTCTCGTCTTACAAAAAAATTTTAGCTTTTTGACTAAAAAATTAAATTCATAAAATTTAAATAAAAAAAGTAAATCTCTCGTCCAACCATTCATTCTAGCCTCCAATTAAAAGACAAATGATTATGCTACCTTTGCACAATTAAAATACTGCGGCCATTAAAATATATTCATTGGGCAGGTTAGACCTAAAATTAATTCTATAGGACATGTTTTTGTTAAACAGGCGAAGATTTAAATTGCCGAATTATTATATTTAAATATACTAAACTACTAATTTCATCATAATTTCTAAAAATAAATAATTAAATTATAAATCTTAATAATAAATTAAATTTTCTAAAAATAAATAAAATATGAAAATGAACTATAACGAAATCAATGTTGGCTGTTTCTAAACCTACAACAATTCAATAAATAAATAAATTATAAAAATAAAATTGAGCTTATCCCCAATAATATTAGCAACTTTAATTATAAAAAATAAAAATATAAAATAACTAAAAGTTACATGAATTAAATTCATTTATTAAGAAACCAGATATTTAAAATTGAATAGAATATCACTTCTACAATAAAATTTATAATTATTATGATATATAAACTAACATTATATTGTATCTCTTTTAATTTCGGGAAAATTAAATAATTAATATAAAATTAATAAACCCTGATACAAAAGGTACTATAAATTAAATATACTAACATAAAATAAATAATTTTCCTTAACAGTAATAAATAAACTATAACTATAAAATAATAATTTCAATAAACTATACTAAAAAATAAATTATTCTTATTTAATAAAAATTAATAAAATTATAAGTAATATATATATTTCAAGTTAGGTCGAATCGCACAAACCACAACGTTAATGTAAATAACGTAGATCCCTAAGATTTAACTTGGTCATTTATAATCTCACTTTCCAGTAAAATTACTTTGTTACGACTTATCCCATTTTAATAATGAGAGCGACGGGCGATATGTACATAATTTAGAGCCCAAATCATTAATATTAATTAATATTAATTACTTTCAAATCCTTTTTCATAAACTTATTCCAAAGTATGTTAATCCAATAAATTATATTAAATGTAACCCATCTCAACCTTTAATATAGCTGCACCTTGACCTACCATTTTTCTAAATAATGATTTAAGAAAATATTCTAATAAAACACTCAATGACAGAGATATACAAGCAAAAATTAAAGTAAAATCCAACGTGGATTGTCAATTATAGAACAGGTTCCTCTGAAAAGACTAAATTACCGCCAAATTCTTTTAGTTTAAAGGTCTTAACTATTAATATTATGGTTTATTTTACATTTAAAATAATAGGGTATCTAATCCTAGTCTATTAATTTAAATTTCATATAATCTCAACCAAAAAAATATAAATAAAATTAAAATTTCACTTTAAAATTATTATTTTAATTTTCAAATCATTTAATAAATATAAACCAAAAAAATTAACTTGAATCAATTGTATAACCGCGTTTGCTGGCACAAATTTTAACAATTCTTAAATTATTAGCTGCATCTTTAATGATAAAATAAACAATATAAACAACTGCAATTTTAAAAAAATTAATTTAACCTTTAAGATTAATTAATTACCACACAAAAATTTACATATAATACTATTATTATAGCCAATTTAACTAGACAAAATCAATCTAATTGACTGAAAATATTGTCTTTTTGACGGAACAATATAAAAAATATATCCCTCCTACCCCTCCGGTCCCCAGCCCATAAATTATTTACATATGTGTAGTACATATAATCATAGGTTACATAGATTAAGCTTTTACATAGTCTACTACAATAATTTATATGTATACTATTAGTTAGGCTTTACATCGTTCATTACCAATTTATCTTCCCGTGTCCGGCTCCTTAGAAGCGTCGCTCAGATACGATACTGATCCCCCCATTTATTTTTTTTTTTTTAATATATCCTTAGCATCATCATGTTCTTTTTATCCCCTTATATACCTGTTATGAGGCACACCCAATGGTCAAATCCTTGCATATCTAGTCCTTAAACCTAGAATAACTCTCTCTCCCTCTCCACTTTTCCCCCTATGCGTTCATATATAGCTCTATTCACCCCCATAAATAGTCTCTACCCCCGGACGGTGGATGTGGACAAGAAACAATAACATTGTTACGAAATCTGTGATTAATTTTTATTGAAATTATAAAATTTTACAAACTTTTCTCAACTTTTTTTAAAAAAAATAAAGTCATTCAAAAAAATTTGTTAATGTAAATCTTATAAAATAATATTAAAAACATTTTTCATGTTATATCTTATCTCTTCTAGAAACTAACTTATCTCGGAACGATTATAAATATTATTACTAATATTTTTACAAACAAAATGACTTTTTTTTTAATCCCTGAAAAAAATTTTTTTTTTAAAAATTTTTGTTAAAAAATTTCATTAATTTTACCTTTAACAAAAAAATTTTTCAATTTAATTTTTTTTAATTTAAACAATCTGTTAAAAAAATATTATCTTTATTTTATGAATCTAAACAATAATGACAAATTAAAATTTCTTTAAACAAATAATTTGCATTAGTCCATTTAATTCGAACCTTCAAACCAGATTCCAAAAATCCGAAATATTTATAAAAAATAAAAATTCATTAAATAAATATTACTTTAATTGTATAGTATAGAAATATTGGCATAAACCTTGACAAAAACTTAATCGATACTGATTCTAGCAATAATTGTCAGGATAAAATCCACTGAAGTAATCTACAAAAAATAAGCTTGGTTTGAAGCCCTTATCTTAAATTAAATATGCATGATAAAGTTTGTTACATTCATCTGTCTCTATAAAACAAATAATTAACACTGCATAAAATTAGTTTATTCATATATTAAATAAATTAATTAATCTAGTATTCAGCCTATCTCTTTTAGCAAAAACTTACAACCCTCATAAAATTAATTTATCTTAAAATGCCGGATGCCTCCTCTTCTCAGATACAGGCCCTCAAGCATAAAATAATCTTTATACAAAATTAAATCTACTAGATTTTTAAATTATGGAGGTTAAATAATCGTAAATTCTTAATTAAATATTTAGATATAGAGGGTATGATTGGTTCCGCCATATTAATGATTTATAAAACAAACATAATTGAAAAGTCTGAATCTAGTATTTAAAATATATTTATTTACCCCCTAAATAAATAAATATATTACATAAATACATTTGATTCAAACCTTCAAACCAGATTCCAAAAATCCGAAATATTTATAAAAAATAAAAACTCATTAAATAAATATTACTTTAATTGTATAGTATAGAAATATTGGCATAAACCTTGACAAAAACTTAATCGATACTGATTCTAGCAATAATTATCAGGATAAAATCCACTGAAGTAATCTACAAAAAATAAGCTTGGTTTGAAGCCCTTGTCTTAAATTAAATATGCATGATAAAGTTTATTACATTCATCTGTCTCTATAAAACAAATAGTTAACACTGCATAAAATTAGTTTATTCATATATTAAATAGATTAATTAATCTAGTACTCAGCCTATCTCTTTTAGCAAAAACTTGCAACTCCCATAAAATTAATTTATCATAAAATGCCGGATGCCTCCTCTTCTCAGATACAGGCCCTCAAGCATAAAATAATCTTTATACAAAATTAAATCTACTAGATTTTTAAATTATGGAGGTTAAAAATTGGATCCTATCTGAAAGTCTGAATCTAGTATTTAGAATATAGTTATTTACCCCCTAAATAAATAAGTATATTACATAAATACATTTGATTCAAACCTTCAAACCAGATTCCAAAAATCCGAAATATTTATAAAAAATAAAAACTCATTAAATAAATATTACTTTAATTGTATAGTATAGAAATATTGGCATAAACCTTGACAAAAACTTAATCGATACTGATTCTAGCAATAATTATCAGGATAAAATCCACTGAAGTAATCTACAAAGAATAAGCTTGGTTTGAAGCCCTTGTCTTAAATTAAATATGCATGATAAAGTTTATTACATTCATCTGTCTCTATAAAACAAATAGTTAACACTGCATAAAATTAGTTTATTCATATATTAAATAGATTAATTAATCTAGTACTCAGCCTATCTCTTTTAGCAAAAACTTGCAACTCCCATAAAATTAATTTATCATAAAATGCCGGATGCCTCCTCTTCTCAGATACAGGCCCTCAAGCATAAAATAATCTTTATACAAAATTAAATCTACTAGATTTTTAAATTATGGAGGTTAAAAATTGGATCCTATCTGAAAGTCTGAAGATAGCCCAATTAAATATAAGCCGTAATGTAAAAATAGAAGAAAAAAAAATATAACCTATTACAAAATAATACATGTATAACAAAATTAATGTATTATGTGATACATGGACCATACTTATAATAAAAAAAAAGTATGGTCCTTTA